AACTCAAACGCGACAACGGTATGATAATACGATATGATGACAACGCTGCAGTTGTTATTGATCAAGAAGGAAATCCCAAGGGAACCCGAATTTTTGGCGCGATCCCCCGGGAATTAAGACAGCTAAATTTCACTAAAATAGTTTCATTAGCACCCGAAGTATTATAAGGGAATACCGTAATATCGTTTTTAATATAGTTTTATAGTATTTGAATGAAATGGATTACTTTAATTAGTAGATTGTTTGTATATCACGTATATACCTTTTAAAATTCATAAATATTTATGAATTCAGAAAAAAATAAATAGAGCATGTTGATTATATCAAAATTCGGGGGCAACAATAATCTTAGTTTATCATGAGTAAAGACACTATTGCTGACATAATAACCTCTATACGAAATGCTGACATGAATGAAAAAAGAACAGTTCGAATACCATCTACTAATATCACTGAAAATATTGTTAAAATCCTTTTACGAGAAGGTTTTATTGAAAACGTGAGAAAACATCAGGAAAGCAATAATTTTTTTTTGGTTTTAACCCTACGACATCGAAGGAATAGGAAAGGACCATATAGAACTGTTTTAAATTTAAAACGGATTAGTCGGCCCGGCCTGCGAATCTATTCTAACTATCAACGAATTCCGAGAATTTTAGGCGGAATGGGGATTGTAATTCTTTCTACTTCTCGAGGGATAATGACAGACCGAGAGGCTCGAATAGAAGGAATCGGCGGGGAAATTTTGTGTTATATATGGTAATCTTTCTGATAGCCAAATCATATGCGAAACTTTCATATTTGTGAAAAAAAGAGTAAGGGGTAGGTTTATAATATTATGCCTCTTTAATTAGTTTATGCTTCAAAGTAGTTTTACCTGGAATGAAAGAGAAAGAACAAAAACGGATTTGCGAAGGTTTAATTACTGAGCTACGTCCCAATGGTATGTATGCTTCGAGTTCGTTTAGATAACAAAAATCCGATTCTAGGTTTTGCTTCGGGAAAGGTTCAACGTAATTTTATACATATACTCCCTATAAATTAAATATAATCATAGTAAATTAACAAAATTGTGGTAAGTTCTTATGATTCAACTAAAGGGAATATAATTTGTATATTTTCAACTAAAGGGAATATAATTTGTATATTTTCAACTAAAGGGAATATAATTTGTATATTATAGTCAGTATATTCAAAAGTAAAGACTCAAATAATTGGGTGGTTTTTTGATTTCAACATTCTTTCGTAGGGATACAATTCGAAGTTAAAAATTTTAAGAAATTTATTTTCTTCCAATTAAATTAAGTAGATTCAGAATTAAGAAAAGGAGTGACAAATATGAAAATAAGGGCCTCCGTTCGTAAAATTTGTGAAAAATGTCGATTGATCCGTAGGCGGGGACGAATTATAGTAATTTGTTCCAACCCGAGACATAAACAAAGACAAGGATAATCACATAAACAAAGACAAGGATAATCTTTTTAAATCAAAAAGGACTCCCGAAATCTAAAGGACCTGATATACAGACGTACAAAAAAATCAGTAAAAAAACCAGGATCCGTTTTGACATGAAATGGATATATCCATATATCTCTGACTTATATTTATGAGATGATAAAATATGGCAAAACCTATACCAAAAATTGGTTCACGTAGAAATAGACGTATTGGTTCACGTAAGAATGCGCGTAGAATCCCAAAGGGAGTTATTCATGTTCAAGCAAGTTTCAACAATACCATTGTGACTGTTACAGATGTACGGGGTCGAGTAATTTCTTGGTCCTCCGCCGGTAGTTGTGGATTCAAGGGTACAAGAAGAGGAACACCATTTGCCGCTCAAACCGCAGCGGGAAATGCTATTCGGACAGTGGTGGATCAAGGTATGCAACGAGCAGAAGTCATGATAAAGGGCCCGGGTCTCGGGAGAGATGCGGCATTAAGAGCTATTCGTAGAAGTGGTATACTATTAAGTTTCATACGGGATGTAACCCCTATGCCACATAATGGCTGTAGGCCCCCTAAAAAAAGACGTGTGTAACCATTGAAGAGATTTCAAGAGAAATAAATAATTCAATGATTTGATCAAATAATATTACTATGGTTCGAGAGAAAGTAACAGTATCTACTCGGACACTGCAGTGGAAGTGTGTTGAATCAAGAGCAGACAGTAAGCGTCTTTATTATGGACGCTTTATTCTGGCCCCACTTATGAAAGGCCAAGCCGATACAATAGGGATCGCGATGCGAAGAGCTTTACTAGGGGAAATAGAAGGAACATGTATTACACGTGCAAAATTTGAGAAAATACCACACGAATATTCTACTTTCGTAGGTATTCAAGAATCTGTACATGAAATTTTAATGAATTTGAAAGAAATTGTATTGAGAAGTAATCTGTATGGAACTCGTAACGCGTCTATTTGTTTCAAGGGTCCGGGATACGTAACTGCTCAAGACATTATTTTACCACCCTCTATAGAAATCGTTGATAATACACAGC